ATATTTCATTATAGTTATATGATTCAGAGTATCATTTCCTATTTGATCCCTTTGAATTCCATATTCGAAGTTGCGATCGGATCTAGTCATTAAAAAGAATCGATTCGATACATTTCTTATGTACCCATAGGTGCTATATTGGATTTGAATCAGATTTCGGATCAATCTATATTGATTGACTGCCTCCGTGATGTTGTTGCTAGCAAATACCGCTGTTTTTAGTTTTGGATCTTCCAAATCATTCCCGCAGTAGATCCGGACCGATTTTTTTCTGATCCTTCGATAAAAAGATTCATTCTCCTCATAAAAAAGAGGAGGTAGAACCAATAAAGATTTCTTTTTCGATTCATCTCTGGAGACCTCATTCAAGAATTTTTTTTGATCCAACCCGTAGGAATCAATAGAAAAGGCAAATCCCCTATGATACACCAGATCCGGCTCGGTTATTGATAGAGTGAATAGATCCGCCATTTCTTGAAATCTCTCTTCTGATTCAAAATCGTGGTGTAACGTGTATCCCCCTTTGTTCCGGTCATGGAATAGATGAAATAAATCCAAAAATCGATTTTTGTTCAAGAATGAAATCTTATTGGAACTGTCCATATCTGGTTCATCCTTCGGAACCATATCACATCCCGTATCTGATGAAATAGGATGAATTGAGACGGTATTTTGTAAATACGTAATTATCTTGAATATATCAACCATTTCTTTATTTTCCGATCGCCTGGAAGGGACAAAAGAAACATCTTGTTTTTTCTTCAAAAATTTCTGATCTCTAGTGGACCTCTCAGTAGGATTCGAACCCAGATGAAGTTCTGACCATCTGTCAGAGAAAAAAGAACGAATTGATCTTGTAGGATTTCCAAGAAATTCTTCGATTTCTTTCGGAAGCAGATGATTATTCATCTGCTTCTCACGTTTCGTGAATAGCCGGGACATTGAGGAAGATCCAAAAAGGCATTTCGGGAATCGATCTGATTCTATCTCTGTTCGTTCCGTTTGAAGAAAGGAAGGATCCCAAAGAATCGATCTTTCTTTTAGTTGTTGAATCTCTGTTTGATCGATCAATGTGTGATATTCTGAATCCTCATTTCTAATGGAATCGAAATGATCTCTGGATTGATCAGAAGATCCTTTCGATTGGCTAGAATCCGTTACTTGAACGAAAATAGATCTTGTGGAATCATATTGAATATTTGACAATACATTCCGTACCCTGCTAAAAAACCGATCCTTGTTTACCAACCACACATTATTGTCTAACCAAATCCAATTCTCTCTCGATACGTTCCTCAAAAAATCCGATTCGTGCTGATTCTTCCCCCAACTAACGAAGAGATCTTGGCGGAATTGCCACATATGAAATTGAGCACAATTTTGCAAAGAAATACCCCACTTGTTTCTCGAGAAGAGATGGGAAACATGCTCAATATCATTTGATTGAATAGTTGCCTCAGCTCCTTGTTGTTTGAAGAAACCCCCCCCTTCAATTGGTCTTTTTTCACGAAAAGCAGACATGAGATAACAAATCAAGTCTTTCCCTAAGATTTCGAATAGCTGTCCCGAATTCAAGTTGATTATGTTTCGCTTCTTCCTCGGAGAAAGACGATCAAACAATTCCCAATCATGGTCCTTGCGGATCGGATCATCCGTATAGGATAAAAAAAGAAACTCCAGATATTTGCTATCTTTCTCTTTGAATGAGATCTCAATTCCAGCTATGGTTTCATTAGCTATCTTACAACTAGAATCCCTCTTTTTTCCGATCCGGTTCCTCCACCACCGCGAACCCCGGTTCGATTCAGGCATGATACGCTTTTTATTTATTGGGAGAACCCAAGTACTCTCTTGCGGATCCATGAAACAACTCTCAGAAATCTTTTTCCCTTTTGGAAGATACAGGAGCGAAACAATCAACCTATTGATATTGGAAGACCAAAAAGATTCTTCCAATGTCTCATTTCTGGGTCCGATGGAATTCATAGGTATAGGAAGAAGCCCCATCAAATAGAGATTTTTTCTTTCGACCATCTTTCGATTGTTAATACGAGATATAAGGACCACTACTACAAGCAGTACTACACCTTTGATCGTGAAATATCGATTGCTTGTTGAACCCTGTGAATCACGTGAAAGTAGGATACTCCAAATTCGGGGGTCAAAGAGTTTCATAAAACGTTCTTGGTGGAAAAAAATGGGAGTGAAAGATCCCACTGAATCGAATTTGATCCATGAATCTAAGAAATAGTGAGAATTCTTGATCTCTCTCAATATCTCTCTCAATTCGAAGATCCAGGATTTGAATTGATGTCGTTTCATTGATTCCTCCTAAAGATTTTCATTGATTCCTCCTAAAGATTTCATTTCAATTGGAATTTGGTTATTCACGATGTACGACGAGCCCTGTTAAGCATCCATGGCTGAATGGTTAAAGCGCCCAACTCATAATTGGCAAATTCGTAGGTTCAATTCCTGCTGGATGCACGCCAATGGGAAC